GGGTTTTTTGTTTGCTTACTGGCTTCATATAATTCAGAAAACACTAGCTTTCTCGAAGCCTCTTGCTCATATCTCTCATCAAAAGATGCTATTCTATAATGTCTTTTTAACAGATCTCCCGCTAACCCGAGCGAACATTCAAATATCTGTCCCACATTCATTCGTGATGGTACTCCTAATGGGTTGAAGACCATATCAACAGGTGTTCCATCTTGCAAATAAGGCATATCTTGTCTAGGCAAAATTTTGGAAATGATACCTTTATTCCCATGTCTTCCAGCTACTTTATCACCTACTTTGATTTCACGTTTCTGTGAAATATATACACGAATCATTTCTAAATTATAACTGGAACTCCCCCTTTTCCGGATCCATCTCACGTCAATAACGCGCCCTCTTCCGCCTATAGGTAGTTTTAGAGAAGTTTCTTTTGCAGTGGATACCTGAATTCCAAGAATGGCTCTTAATAATCTATCCTCTGGAGCATACGAGGATTCGTTTGCCGTCTGAGGCCTTAATTTTCCTACTAAAATATCACCTGTTTCTACCCAAGATCCCAGCATCACAACTCCATTTCTGTCTAAATTGCGGAGTAAATGAGCCTCTAGATGTGGTATTTCCCTAGTGATTCTTTCAGGTCCTTGGCTTGTCATATGAGTCTGAATTTCATATTTCCGGATGTGAAAAGAAGTATAAATATCTTCATATACCAAACGTTCACTAATTAGTACTGCGTCTTCAAAATTGTAACCTTCCCATGGCATATAAGCTACTAATACGTTTTTTCCTAAAGTGAGTTCCCCACCAACTGTAGCCGCACCGTCCGCTAAAATTTGTCCCTTTTTAATGCATTTACCTCGCGAAACCTGAGGTTTTTGATGCATATAAGTATTTTTGTTGGAACGTTGACAGATAACTAATGGAATACTTATAGTAGTGTCTCCATTACTTGCAAAAATAATCTTGTGAGGATCAGTATAAATGATCTTTCCCTCGTGTTCGGCTATAGCGGAAACCCCCGAATCTAGAGCCGTTTGACGTTCCAGTCCAGTTCCAACAATGCACCTCTCGGACTGAGAAAGCGGAACTGCTTGGCGCTGCATATTAGAACTCATTAAAGCCCGATTTGCATCATTATGCTCGATAAAAGGAATGAGAGAAGCTCCAATAGAAAAATATTGGAAGGGAAAAATACTTCTAAGATGAATCTGTTCCCATGCAATAGTCAGGAACTCTTGACGGTATCGAGCTGGAACAACCTGTTCTTCCTGAATACTCTGATTCAAGGCCAAAGAATTTCCAGCTGCTACCCTATAATATTCATCTCTATTTGGTGATAAATAAACAATCTGTGCCTCCTTTTTTGATCTTTCAGATATTTCATAAAACGGACTCTTTATGGATCCCCAATGGCCAATCCTCACATGAATGGCTAAGGATCCAATAAGTCCAACATTGATTCCTTCGGACGTATCAATTGGACAAATACGTCCGTAGTGGCTAGGATGAATATCTCGTATCCGAAAACTAGCAGTTTTACCCGTCAATCCTCCAGGACCCAAATAACTCAATTTTCGCCCATGAACAATTTGTGTCAATGGATTAGTTCGATCCAAAACTTGAGATAAAGGATGTAGGCCAAAAAACGATTCATAAGTGGTTGTTAATGAAGTTGAAGTTACCAAATTTTGAGGAGTCGGTATCAATTTATGACGAATTGCTCCAGATATAGTTCCTCGAACTGCGTTTTCTAAACGAACAAGAGCCAGTCCAAATTGATCCTGTAACAAGTCCGCTATAGAACGAATACGTTTATTTTTCAAGTGATTCATATCATCAAGTGTACCCATTCCAAATTTCATTCCGATCAAATGATCCACAGCAGCCAATACATCTCGTGGTAACAAAAATGTATTGTTCTGAGGTATATCAAGATTCAGTCTACGGTTCATATTTCGTCGACCAATCCTTCCTAATTCACATCTTTGTTGAAAAAATTTCTTTTGTAATTCCTTACATAAGGACTCAGAAAATATCGGATCCCCGCCTACACAAGCAAATTGTTGATAAAATTCCAAAATAGCACTTTCTTTTGACCCAATCTTTTTTTTCTCCTTATCATTCAGATTAAGGAAAGACAAGAAAATTTCAGGGTAACAAACATTATCCAGAATTTCTCTTAGATTCGAACCCATAGCCGACGATAGAACTAGAATAGATATTTTTTGTTTCCTACTCACACGGGCCCATATCCTTGATTTTCTATCAATCTCTAATTCTGATCTCCCTCCCCAATCTGATATTATGGTGCTGGTATAGACAGAAATTCCGTTATGGTCCAATTCTGAACGGTAGTAAATACCAGGACTTTGCAATATTTGATTGATCACAATTCTGTATATTCCATTTACTATAAAGGTTCCCAAGGAATTCATTATTGGAATGTTTCCAATAAAAATGGTTTCTTCTTGCATATCTCTACCGGTTTTCCAAATTAATCCCGCGGGTACATATAATTCAGAAGAATATGTGAGTGATTCATACACAGCATTTCTTTCGTTTATCAAGGGTTCCACCAATTGATATCTTTCTACAAATAATTTAAATTCAATTTCTTGATCTGTGTCTTCAATTTTCGGAAACTTATGAAATTCTTCCGTCAAGCCCTCATTAATAAACCTACAAAATCCCTCAAATTGGATCTGACTAAATCCAGGTATTGTGGACATTCCCTCATTTCCATCATTCCAGAGCATCTTAATTTTCAGTTTCCCCTTTATCGAAAAATCCCATTATTAGCTCACTATTTATCGATCCATATGGTTCGATTTCGCAATGATGGAATGTATATTCTGTTTACTGAATCACATGAAATTTTAGACAACCCCGTAAATGTACTTCATACGTATGAGAACGGAAATGAGACAGAGGAATGAAGAGCATTTTCGACGCAAGACAAGTTCGAATTTGCGACAGGTACAAATGGAAATGAATTTATAAAGCATTCCCAGAATAATTCCGCCACTTACACTTATGGAGTCTTATATAGAATATAAAAATTCATCCAACTTCTACCTATTATTATGATAATACGATTAGATTGATTGGGTACCAAAAAAATAAATGGATTCAGAATGAAATCGAATCTCTATGAATAAGATAAAGAAAGCCAGTAGTAATATGGTTTCCCCTTTAGTTAAAGTTAATTTTTTTTCATGTTGAAAAAAAAATTTCGGATTTTTTGACTTTTACTATATATAAAATATAAATATATCTTTTACTATTTTACTACTATATATTTTACTACTATATAATATAATATAATAATATAAATATAATTTGACTTTTACTATATATAATATATGTATTTATGGAATATGATTGAATTGCGTAATAGGAATAATATTTCCTAAGTAAAGTATATGCCGGTATAGCTATTCACCTATCCACATATCTCATCTCATCTTTTTTTTTATAGCAATTTTGCTTGTGGCAACAGAAGTCAGATCACACTATATCATAATTTCTACTTTTTCTATTGTATTATAGAAAACGAAAAAAAAAACACGACGATTCCCTATAAGGATATGGGATATGTACATAAAAAAGATTCGTCCCGGTATATGTGTAACAATTTTTGTTTTTGGGGTGTGGGTTTACATATACACATATCATATATATTGTTATATTTAAATTGATTTGTTATGCCAGTAAGGAAAGGCAACAATTTGAGATACAAATTGAAGAACTTTTCACTAATTCAAAAAAAATAGTTAATGGTTCCAATTTGCACTAAATTTTTCAGTCTGTGACCGAAAATCCATTTTTTACCTTCTCAATGGAAGGAGAAGGGGAGTTTTTAAGGGGTGTGATAACCAATCGAAGAGAATAATTGGATTGGATAAAAAAAAGAAAAGAATTAGTAATAGAATCTTAGTAAAAGAATATGGATGAATACTCTTTTTTTACCTATTTTATATTTTTTTTTTGAGATTTGGATCGGATTTGGCGACATGGCCAAGTGGTAAGGCAGGGGACTGCAAATCCTTTATCCCCAGTTCAAATCTGGGTGTCGCCTGATCAACAAAAAACGGGGGATTTCTTATTCTACTGATTTAATTCGACGAATTTTGTCCCCGGAGCCGGAGAAGTATAAGCCTATCGATAGTTTTTTTTTTCTCAAAATCTGGTCCTTGGGTGTGACTCAAACCGATACAAATAGGGATGAAGTGAGTCTTACTTAGTAATACGATTGACTCTCACTATTTTTTTTTTTTATTTTATAATAGTGAGAGTCAATTCTGGTATTCAGAACGACGAAAATCAGAGGTCGAAAGTATCCAAAGGTTCCTAAAAGACAATCCATTTTTCTTCTAGGATTGAAGAAGAGATTGTACGAAAGAGTATCAAGAATTCCTAATTATTTTTTACTACCATTACTAAAATTGTGTCTACTGACTCCATCTGGAATTAGATTGGATAGGCTGATGGGAAATCCATTTAAGAGTTGTGGAAAGGATTGAAGAAACTTTATATCCAGACTCACGAGGGTCTCTGAGTAATCAAACATTCAATCAGGATAGTCGGTCAACTCTTATTTTTATAGAGTAAAAGTAAAAGTCGAAAAAAAAAGGGTAACAAACAAAAGGTCTTAGTATTCCCACATGTTTCATTTCATTAGGATAGAAGTATTCCTTTTCTATCTAATTTTTCAAGAAAAGGTATGTGTATCATATCTGTACTTAATAATTATACTTCAAAATTCTACCAGAAATCTTAGAATATTGTTACAAGTAGATTCATTGGATTGGTTCATTAATAGCTTTAAGTCAGAATTATATTTTGACTCTGCACCATTAATTCCACTATGATTATTGATCAATAATTAAATAATTCCTTCATAGAGATAGGAGACATAATTCATATGGATATTGTAAGTCTCGCTTGGGCTGCTTTAATGGTAGTCTTTACATTTTCCCTCTCACTCGTAGTATGGGGAAGGAGTGGACTTTAGGGAGGGGTACTACTAGTTTTTTAATTTAATTGTATGAATTGTTTAATTGAGCGTTTTGCGAAGCTTTTTCTTTTTTAAGAATGTCTCTGTTTCAAAATTATACTGAAATACAGTAATGAATAAGAAAATACAATAATGAATAATAACCATTCGATCAAACAATGAATGATTACTTTACTATAGTTCTATTTCGAAACTAAAATCTACGCATGATAGGAAAATTTTTTCAACCGGATTCTTCCTAAACATTCTATTTTAATAAACCAGTTCTTACCAGAATTATGGATATTACAATGAACAAAAACCAGAAATGGGTTTTTTATTTTTTTCTTTATTTGTTTCCCTCTTTTTTTACTTTTACTGTTCTAAGAGAACATAAAGTCATTCCGCTAATCTAATTAGATTATGGCAATACATACTTTCTATTGGAAGTGACTAGTTGTTGTCCAAACCAAAGAAAAGAGGTTCTACACATAAGAAGATTAGATCCTTCTTTCGTTGCACGATTCACGTATCGTGTATTTCACCTTTCTTTTAGACTCCTCTCCATTCCATTTTTTATGCTTTTTTGACTCATCTCATGTCTTAAGCATAAAAAATGGAATGGAGAGGAGTCTACTCTATTAACCTATTCCCTTTTACAAATCTGAATAAATTATCATAGATATAGAACTCCGCGGATCATGTTTTCTGTTAATGGATCAAGCAATAGCTTCTTGTGGTGGGAAATCTAAAAAAATAAAAAGATTCTTTGGTTTCGTTTTCTTTTCTCTTTTTTTATTTATTTTTAAATTTCTAATAGATTAGTATACGCCCATATTATTCTTGCTCCATTGATTCTTTTGATGGATCTCAGGATCTATCCTATATAAATAAATTCTAAAATAGGTTAAGAATTAGAACAGTTGGCCTTCGATTATTTTGGATCGATCGAAATACACACAGGTAAATGTAGCAAAAAAAAAAAGAATTGGGCTGCTATTTTGATGTACTATTTAGATATACATCTAATCCATGTACATACATGTTGTATATTGATCTAGATATGGGCTTTTTTTTATAGGAAAAAGTCTATATCCGTATACAATACAATTTTCTATGAAAATAATGAATATGATAATATATACTATATAATAGTATATATATATACCATACTATCTAGGCTTAGATACTACTATCTCAGATACTTATGATTCCAGCCAGATCATTTCGTTTAAGACTTGAAGTTTGAATTCCTTTCTTCAATCATTGATAAGAACTAATAATTCAAGTTTCAATCAAATTAGTCATTTTGACTGACTGTTTTTACGTAGATGATAAGTAAAAAAGCAGTAGGAACTAGAATGAACAGTGCAGTAGCAATAAATGCGAGAATATTTACTTCCATAATCTCATTTTTTTTACTTCGCAATAACTCGGGATCTAATCCCATAGAGATGAGAAATTGGATTCCTGTAAATTCAATGGGATGAATTGCATCCTGATGATACTGAATCGGATCAGTATTATGAATAACAATATATGATCTATCAAATAAATTCATTGTCGAGAATTGAATAGTATAACATAGTAAGATCCTTTATCTATACTAAATCTGAAAAAGGATTCTTTATTGGATCAGGAAATTTACATCCTTTTCCACTTTTTCTTTTCTATAAATAACCCAAGCCTATCGTCTTCCCTATATATTCCTCCTTCGTTATATTATACTTATACATACAATTATGAGGTATTATATGACTAGTATGGTATTCTATGGATGACACACAGATCCAAAGAGTAGGAGTGAGATGGAAAAAGGACGAGTTAAGTAGAAAAAATCGAATATAATTTCAATGAATTTAATAAAAAGGAGTGTTACTCGTTCTCCTCTTTTATTTTGTTAGTATTTCTTCCTTCAATTGGGACTGGAACTGGAAGGCATACATAAAAAATTGAGTGTGCAATTTAGTTTATTTGAATGAAAATGAGATAGATTGTTTCCAATTAGTCATTGAGGATACCCCCCAAAAAAAGTTGGAACTCAAAGGGGTTTTCATTTACCCCGACGAATACTCTATCAAGGCACTTATGTTAAGTTCGTTGTGTCTCGTACAATAAACGAATACAATTTGCATATGTACTCCGGTAAAAAGGGGTACTCTTTTCTATTTTATTCATCAAGAATATTGAAAAACAAAAGTGGACAAGTATCTCTTAAATTAAAATAGTAAAGTAAATATAAGAATACTACCGATTGTACGAATCTAACTATTATGTTATGTCTCTCTCTTATCAATCGGCACTAATGAAAGAAATGGAAATTCCCGTATTTGTATGATGATAAATACGAAATAAAAACAAAAGAAATAGGGATCCCGCTGGGTATTAGCTCTTGCTCCCTCTTTCTTTTTTCACGTTAAATAAATTTATCCATTTATTTAACGGATCGGATCCTAGTTCGGGACTGACGGGGCTCGAACCCGCAGCTTCCGCCTTGACAGGGC